ATAAGAATCTGAGGAATCGGCCCAGGTCGGCTTACTAATTGGATGCCCTAATGAGTTACAAAAACGCGCCGTAGTCAATGATCCAATCAGAGGAATAATTGGAACGGTTGTCTCGAACTGCTTCATAGCATTATCGATTAGAAATGAATTTTCTAGCATTTGACTCCGCACCACCAAAGTATTTAGTCGCCCCCTGGAAAGATAGCCCAGAAAGTTGATATAATCTTTGTATAAGTGGTTTATATGAATCCTTCCGGGTTGAGACCGCACGTGAAAATGCCATTGCCATAAATTGACAAGGTAATATTTCCATTTATTCATCAGAAGAGGCATATCTTTTGAAGCCAGAACGGATTTTCCTTGATATCTAACATAATGCATGATAGGATGCTTGAACAGCCATAAGTTGTCCTGAAAATCATTAACAAAGACTTGGACAAGATCTTCTACTTTTCCATAAAAAGAAATTCGCTCAAAAAGGAGTCCTGAAGATGTTGATCGTAAATGAGAAGATTGGTTACGGAGAAAAAAGAAGATTGATTCATATTCATATACATGAGAATTATATAGGAACAAGAAAAATCTTGGATTGCTTGTTGAAAAAATGGAATTTGATTTCTTTGGAGTAATAAGACTATTCCAATTAAAATACTCATGAAGAAAGAATCGCAATAAATGTAAAGAGGAGGCATCTTTTACCCAATAGCGAAAGGTTCGAACCAAGATTTCTGGGCGAATGGGGTAGGGTATTAGTACATCTAAGACATAGTGTAAATGTGAGAAATTGTTCTCGAAAAAAGGAAATATTGAATGAATTGATTGGAAATTATGAGATTTCGCCATTTCTTTTTCTTTCCCTTCTAAGAAAGCTACTAATCGTAGGGAAAATGGAATTTCCACAATGACTGAAAATCCCTCCGATATCATTTGCGAATAAAATTTATTGTTGTGTCCAATAAATTGATTTGGATTAGAATCCTTAGCATAAATACTCAAATGAATCCGTTGATACGTCCGACTAATTAAACGTTTCACACTGAGTGAACTAGATTTATTGTCATAACCCCCATTTTCCAACGGAATCGTCGATCTATTTAAACCGTGATCATGAGCAAGTGTATAAATATACTCTCGAAAAAGAAGTGGGTATAGGAAGTTGTGTTGCTGAGATCTATCTAGTTCTAAATGGATTTGATATTCTTTCATTTGAAATTAGATTGCAACAAAAGGTAAGGTATTTATTGGATTATCAAATGATACATTGGGTTATCAAACGATACATAGTGCGATACAGTCAAAACAAAGTATTGTAGAAAAAAAAAAATGGATACCTTGGAAACGGGTAAACTCATTACCGGATTCTTGATTTTCTCATTTTTGAATTGGTTTATGTTTGTTATAGTATAAATAGGTGGTTAGAAATCCTTTATTTTTGCAATCCAACCGCTCTTTTGATTTTGGAAAACAAAATATCTTTATCAATATACTGCTTCTTCTACACATTCATCTCCAACCCATAATAGGGACAAACTCATAGTTAGGACTCATTAAAAAAATAGCTAATCGACTCGCGGAAAACCCCTTCCCCGCATTAGGAACTAATATCTTTTTAACGTTTAATTAGATCGGGGAATTATTCAAATTCAATTCAGAAGAGAAGCTCGTTCCTTTTTATTTCCCGAGAATTGGAACCATAAGGCTCTATCCATTTATTCACTCGACCCAACTTTGAATTCTGTTCTGCGCCAACAACTCAAACCCTATTTTGAAGCCATTGAATCAGAATAAAGTATTCTCAAAATTTTCCATTGATACGACATGCTGGTTTTTCCATTCATTCCTTTCAGGATCAGTCGTGGTCTTACAAACTCTCCCGATGGTATGGACGAATCCTTTGTTTCATATAAATGTGTAAAAGATGCTAGCCGCACTTAAAAGCCGAGTACTCTACCGTTGAGTTAGCAACCCGAATAATTCGAATGGGTGGATACAATCGGAATAAAAAAGAAATAAAAGAAAAGAAATGAAATTGCACAACGGAATCAAAATACTAAATTAGCAAGAAATCGACTAACAAAATTTAGAATCGATTGGGAACATAAAAAAAAGACTTCTTGTATAACAGTGAATCCAGCGAACCCATTACTTTAATTTTGAATGAAGTAAAGAAAAAAACCAAACCTCTGTTACGGAGATAAATAGGTACGGAGATAAATGGATCCGTTTATCCTTATCCACGATCGAATTATAGTTGTTCGATACGCTGTTGTCAATATGACGGTGAATGTTGAATATTAATGTTAAGAAAAGAATCTAAAAAAAGAAAATGGCGAAAACAAAAAGAATGAATTTATTAATTTAATTAAAATATTAAATTAAAAAAAAAATTATAAAATGAAATAAATAAATAATATAGAAAAGAAATAATTTAGAAATGCTTTTGAAAAAAAAATCGAAAAGAAAAAGAAAGAACTTGCGTTAGATTTGCACTACATAGTTTACTATACATAAATACAAATAGATACATAGCTATAGCTGAAAGAATAAAAAAAAGAAATCTCGGGTTGACATTGATTCAATCAATCAATATAAGTAAAATAAACAAGTTGAATCCCTTGTTTTGTGATTTGTTAATAGATTTACAACGACAAACTATAAAACGCCCGGTTTCGATTGCGAGTAATGTAAATTTTGATTTCTCGACCCAATTAGTTCGTTGTATTCATTTGATCTTTTTTATATGCATCTTATATCAATAAAATTCTAGCAATAAAATTGATTTTTTTTCTTCTGTTTATTTTTTTTGTCCTTATACTTCCAGAACATTATACTTTATGGGAGAAATATTAAATAGGGATAAAAAATAGGTATGAATAGAACAAAAAAGGGGGGAGTAGTAAAGAAAAAGTTATACAAAACTATATAGGAGTCATCCACACCCTCTTTTTTTATTCTATATCCTCGATGCAATTTCGTTTAATTAAGATGAAGTTCCTTAAAAATCCCAGCCTTCTTTGAAATATCATGAACCGTTCCTGTAGGTTGAGCGCCCTTGTCAAGGAAATCTAAAATAGCAGGAAGATTTAAATGGGTTTGATTATTTATTGGATCATAAAAACCCACTTTCCGAAGATCTCTTCCCTCTCTTCGGGATCGAGCATCGATTGCAACGATTCGATAAACAGCTCATTGGGATAGATGTAGATGAACAATACCCCCCCTAGAAACGTATAAGAAGTTTTCTCCTCGTACGGCTCGAGAAAAAATGATTCGAAATTGTGTGATTTAAGTCCTTCTTTTTCGAAAATTCGAAAAAAAAAAGCATTCGTACTCTCATAACTCAAGTTGGATAACTTTTAAATAGCCCAAAAGAAAATCTTTAGGGATTTCTTTTTTTGAGTGGTCTCTAACCCCTTTTTTGTTTGTCTCGTTTCGAATCGATTTTTTGATTCTTAATTCCCATTCTGATCTAATTGTTGAGACAATTGAAAACGGTATTTCCTTGTTCCAGGATCCTTTTTATCTTTGCCTTGAATCATTGGGTTTAGACATTACTTCGGTGATCTTTCGTTTTCAAAAATGGCGGCAACACACCCCTTTTTGCGATTTTTTTCTATCAAAGAATCAGATACGAACAATTGATTCCTGCATGATACACTTTTCATCGAAAGAGTTTTACCAATTCCAACAAATTGTTGTTTTGGATTTCAAAATTGTTCGAATCGGATTCTTTCAATTTATATATCGAAAATATACTTACGAAGTTTGTTACAACTTATTGATTGGTATTAACCCTAGATCCTTGCCCCTGCGAAATGAACAAATACTTTCTACTCAAGCTCCATCATGTCCTATTTACACTACACCCCAACAAAAAACGAGAATTCTAGTAGAACAGAACAAAGTATGTCGAGCCAAGAGCCCATTCATTTCTAGATAATCTACAATCTAAAATGGCGGATGAAAAAAAAAAATCCACAGCGGATCGTGTCCTTCAAGTCGCACGTTGCTTTCTACCACATCGTTTCAAACGAAGTTTTACCATAACATTTTTTCGAGTTTTGAACCGGTATGTAATTGATTCAATTATGGAATCATGAATAGTCATTGCTTCGGTCAATACCCAGTCCTTTTTCCTTCGATATGAAAGGAATAGTTAGTGAATTTATGAGGAAGAAGCCTCAGTAAGAATTTAATTTCACCCTCTATTTTAATTTTATTGTTTTAATTTTATTGCATGAATGCAATATTTCTTTTTATTTCTAAATAAAACAAAAAAGAACACGAATAAAAATAAAAAGAAAATAAAGTAAAAAGTAAATAAGAAGATGAAGATATATGAATGGACCCCGTCTCAATTATTAATTATGATTAAATACATTTCCAATTATTAATTAGAGCCAAACATCAAATACCTCCAGCTCAAAGAAAATTAATCCATATGAAACTCGATTGATTATGAGATCTTACATCGCTCACGAACTCGTATGGACCCCACTCCCAATTCATTCTGGGGGATGATTAATCATAAATAAAAATAGGATCCTATTTGATACGGGATGCTAGACTCTTTTGTATAGATAAAAAGCCAAAAGGGTCCAGATTACGTCATTCTTTACTATAATTGTTCTTTTACCCTAAACCGGTCTTAGAAACTTAATTCCATTGATTGAATTCAAACAGTACCACGAATACCCTCTTGTTTAGATTTCAAGAAATGAAATAAAAAATTGGGGAGGTTTCGCATTTCGATTTAGAATGTATCCTTGCAAATTCACGGAGGTAGGGTATGTAAGGATTTTTTAAGCCACTCACTTACATATCAAAGTGAAAGGGAGGGGGAGGGCCCATCCGACTTTTTTTGAATTCAAACTCTTGTGATCTATGTTGCCATCTTACTTGTATCACAAATGGATTCCGTTTTATTTTCGTATTATTTGAACTCGATTCAATTTATGAAAAAACATCTTATTCAGAGAAGAGTTTTGAAAATTCGAAACAAGAAGTCCATTTTATCAAAAATTAGACTCTTAAAAAAATTATACTCTGAAAGAGAGGTTGCTCAAAAAAGTAATTTTGAGTCTGATATTCGGATATATATAAGAGGTCGCTCTGGGACGGAAGGATTCGAACCTCCGAATAGCGGGACCAAAACCCGTTGCCTTACCGCTTGGCCACGCCCCATTTGAATTTCTTTTCTATTCGATACTAATAAACACTAATATTGGTTGTTCGTCAATTCCCGGCCAAATCTCTATGGAATAAATTAGATTCTTTTTTTTTTAAGATTTTGACACAAGTAGATGCAGAATTAAACTCCATTTATTGATCATTACATAGAATTCAATTAAGATATTGTATGAAAGTATGATTTCTTCTATTCTCTTGTGAGAATTGAAGGATTTTTGTTTTGATTGGTTCGGTTCAAAGAAGTATTTTTTTGTCTACCTTACTTTCTTTTCGTCATTTTTAGCTTATATCAATAACATATTTTTAACTCAATCAAAATACAATTATCTCCAAGAACAAAATGTTTGTTATGCTTAATACCTTTAGTTTGATCTATATCTTTCTTAATTCTGCCCTTTATTCGAGTAGTTTTTTATTCGGCAAATTACCCGAGGCGTACGCTTTTTTGAATCCAATTGTAGATGTTATGCCAGTAATACCTCTTCTCTTTTTTCTCTTAGCCTTTGTTTGGCAAGCTGCTGTAAGTTTTCGATAAGATCTTTAATAGTGTCCGAGAAAAATTCATGATTTATTCAAGCTCGAGAAAAAAAAAAAAAATTCTAACAATTGATAAGACCAGATGAGTCTTCCAATTTGAATGAACCCTCAAGTAAAACAGAAAAATTCTTGGGCAGACACGATAAATTTAGATTTCCCCATTTCATGGTTCTTACCTTTTTTTTTCACTGAAAGACCCTATTAGAGTCCGCCACAATATCGAAGTAGAATTGTGTTAATTTCGAAAAATAAAAACTCTTTTGTATTTCTATCAATTTGAAAAACCGTTTCATTTCTTGGTGTCAAAATAGGATATGTAGTATAAAAATAGAGAATCTATTCTCTTTTTCCCCCCAAAAAAAAATTGGAGATTGTGTAATGCTTACTCTCAAACTCTTTGTTTACACCGTAGTTATATTCTTTGTTTCTCTCTTCATCTTCGGGTTCCTATCTAATGACCCAGGGCGTAATCCAGGACGTGAAGACTAAAAAATAAGAAATTTTGCTTTACTTTATTCTTATAAATGTTTTTAGGATTTGATTTTATCTATTCTACATCTTTAACTAGTCAAATAAAAAAAAGCAAAAGGGTTCGCTAAATTCGAATTTGAAAGATACCCAGTCAGCGACGGAAACGGAAAGAGAGGGATTCGAACCCTCGGTACGAATAGCTCGTACAACGGATTAGCAATCCGACGCTTTAATCCACTCAGCCATCTCTCCTAATTGAAAAAAAAAAAACATAATAATTACTATGTTACATTACACAAAAGATAATGCTTGAAAAAAAGGCCCTTCTTTACTTTAACTTTATTATATAGCTTATATATTTTTTTATTGTATTTTGTATTGTATTATACAGATGGATACAACTTTTATCAGCAATTCCATTTTTTATTTCTATAAAATTAAAAATGAAAATAAAGAATGGCCTCGAAAGAGATATCTCGAATCAAAATAGAAAAAAATAAAGAATATCTCTTTACAAAATTACAAAAGGCTTTTTTTTATTTTCACGGCCTGGTCTGGTCAGTACCCAGCCGGGCCTTTTTTTGTTCCAATGAACCATACCGCCAAATCATAGAAAAACGATTTAGATGGAATCAAAGTGTCATTTCTTATTCTTTATTATTCTTTTGTTTCTTCTTCTTTTTTTTATTTAATTTACTTTTACTGGATACTCGAAAAAAGGGAAAAACAGAACGATGTATTTTTTTTTGCACAATGCATTTTATGTTATGGCTTAAATTGTTTTGTCGAGCCGTATCTGTCAAAACCCCTTCAAGAACAAAATTTTTTATTTTATTTAGTTATTCAATTTCGTTTTTTATTTTTAAACAAAATAAGTCCTCTTTTCCTAATTTCATTAGGACTCCTAACAAACACGTCAATACTCTAAGCTCTAATTTGCATTTCATGATTTTTTTTATTTCTGTCCTATATTGATTACGTCCGATTCCCTTGTTCGACAAAAGTCCCATTTCTATACAATAATCGTATTGTAGCGGGTATAGTTTAGTGGTAAAAGTGCGATTCGTTCTATTAATCCTCTTAATAGTTAAGGGGTTCTTCAGTTTCATTCATATTCTGATCAAAAACTTTATTTCTTAAAAGGATTTCATTTGAATCCTTTACCTCTAAATGAAAGATTCGAGGAAGAATATCCATTCTCGTGATTTGTATCCAAGGGTCAATTAGAAATTTCCAATTTGTATTATGAAATTACGAAACATAATTTTTGTGAATTTGGAATTAGATCAATCTTTCCAATTG